AGATAGAATCAATTGTAACCTGACGCACCGAACAAAAAAAAAAATAAATATGAGTAGAGTAGTGGAAGGAGAAAAGATAAAAAATCAATAAAAAAAAAGAAGGTGGGTAGAAAAACTTATTAGATACCATTGACTCCGGTATCTAATAAGTTTTACCTACTATTGGATTTGAACCAATGACTCCTGCCGTATGAAAGCAATACTCTAACCGCTGGGTTAAGTAGGTCCTTTATCATCAAAAAAAAATAGGACACATCGGGGATTATAGATGAAATATTACTTAATAAGCAATAGAAATAATAAGCAATAGAAATCCTTGGCAGGAAACGGATCAGAGAATTCTCATGTGGGATCATGAAATATCCATCTTGACAAGAAACTCTCTATATGTTAAGATATTTATGACTAAGGGCTATAGCTCAGTTAGGTAGAGCACCTCGTTTACACGCGCGCCAATGCTTTTTCAGGGGAGTCCATCATGCAATCAACAGAATTGATTTGATTGAGAAATCAATGTCTTACTCCATGGATTCGAGGGAACAAGAGAACAATAGCCTGACAAATATTAGGTTCGGTCCGAGTCAAGTACCAAATAGAACCCATCATTGATTTGATAATTGATAAGGTGAATACCCAGTCCATTCAATGCTAGGCATAATGAGTATAAGGACCTCAAAATAACCTCTTTTCATCCTATGAACTTTAAGGTGTATGAAGTATCATATTTGACTCTTGGAGCGGAGCGATAGAGACTCCATTTCACTTAGGTTGATCTAGTCCGGAGGCAGACCTACGTCAAGGTAACCCTTCTTTGAAACACTTTGGTATTGCTCCTGGATCAGAATCCAAATAATGAATCAGAGCACATGGAGCCATCTCGTTATCTTCTTATCTTCCTGTCAAGAAAAAATATGGTGGACTAGCTGATCTTTACATCAGTTGATGAAAGAGCCCAATGCAAAAAAAATGCATGTTGGGTCTTTGAAACAGTTCGAATCATTTCGATAAAAACCAGTTTGATCTGTTTTACCGAGAAGGTCTACGGTTCGAGTCCGTATAGCCCTATACATTACATTTCCATTTTTATATCATTTTTATTTCCTCATTAATACTTGTGGCCGGTCGGTTGGTTGGTCCATAGAAATGGAGTCATTCCCACATGCTCACGGAGATCCCCGGGGGAGAAAAATGAAAACAATTAGTCATTTCAATGGAGCCAATCAAGATGTTTCAAATATCGGATAAAAAACCCATTCTAATTCATTAATCTGCGTGGGTTAATTACATACAATTTTTTCCTCTTTTCTTGTCCATGATCAAAGAGTCAGTGATATGTGATATTCCTTTGCTTTTGTATACCCAATACTAGTACTAGTAAATTGACGAAGTCAAAATCATGACATGAGCCTGGCTAAAAACTCCAACCTGACCCAACCAAATCGAATAGCAAGTCACATGGATCGAGGACCTACTCTTGTTCTTGTATTTGTGGAAAAGCCAGCGTTTCAAAAACGAAGCTCTTTTTTAAGTTTCATTGTAAACAATGTAAAGTCAAATAGGCTTTTTGTATAACTTGCCTAGCAAAGGAAAAACAAGTAATCATTTTTCTGTTTCTGTACAATCCTTATCCTTTTTTATTCCAATCTACCCCAATCCAATTGCTCGTCATTCCAATTCTACTGATACAGACTTTATGCAAGAAAAGAAGATTAGGGGTCCATTTGCACTTGGACGAGTTAGGAATCCCCCAACTCATTACTTTTTGGCGGAACAACAATCCCAATTTCTTGTTTCAGAGATCAAAAATGGGTTCTATTCTAAATGTATCAACGTTTGTGCCCTCTTTCTATGAGTTAGTTTGGGTTGGGGATTTAGTCTGTTGAATCGTTCGATAACGTGCGATTCCATCAGAAGTATCTTCTGTTGATCATTTACAATTCAGCCGACTCCACCACTACCACTGTGCTACGCTCCATTGTTCCATTGTGTAGGTTTGCTTCAAAAGAAACCCCTTTCTTTTATTGTTACGAGCGAAACCTAACCCATTGCTTACTAGGTGTTATTTTTTGAAATGAAAAAGTATTTCAAGCCATTCCATTTCGAACCAATTTCGAATACTAAAGATCGCGTGATTCTTTGAATACTTCTAACTGTATTTAAATAAGAATTAAATAACTCGGTGGTTTCTGGGGGCCAGGGTCAGGTAGGGATAGTACAATCCAAAAGTCTCCAGTTTAGGTATAGGAACATATGAGTTATTATATGTAATGTAAGGGTTCCTCGTAATTTAACGGATTGCATCAAATTCATTAAGTATAAATCTGGACAAGGAGATAGAATCTAATCGGTCGATGCATTCTATTCAATAGAAGCAATGATCGATTCTTTACCCGGATCTTAATGAAAAGAATAGACCAACACCAACCGAGAAGAATATATCATAAATCCCAAGATGAAAATCTTGAGACATTCCACTCCATCTGACTACTGACTCTATTCT